CCGGGCTGATTAAAGTAATTTTTAGAAATTGGGTAGGGAAAGGGGAAGCATTCAAAATTGTAGAGTATACAGAAGAAGAAAGAAAAAGAGAAGAAGAAAAAGAGACGAAGGAAAGAACGGAGAAAGAGCGAATACAGATAGCAGAGGCCTGGGATACCATTCCAGTTACACAAGTAATAAGAGGTTGCATGTTACTAACTCAATCTATTTTTAGAAAATATATTGTATTACCTTCATTGCTAATTGCAAAAAATAGTGGACGCATGTTCCTATTTCAATTTCCCGAATGGTTTGAGGATTTACAGGAATGGAATAGAGAGATGCATGTTAAATGTACCTATAATGGTGTTCCATTATCCGAAACAGAATTTCCGAAAAATTGGTTGACAGACGGTATTCAGATAAAAATCTTATTTCCTTTCCGTCTGAAACCTTGGCACAAATCGAAACTACGATCATCTAAGAAAGGTTTAATGAAAAAGAAAAAAGAAAAAGATGATTTTTGTTTTTTAACAGTTTGGGGAATGGAAACTGAACTTCCTTTTGGTTCGCCCCGAAAAGGATCTTCCTTTTTTAAACCCATTTTTAAGGAAATTGAAAAAAAAATTGGAAAATTTAAAAAGAAGTCTTCTCGAGTTCTAATAGTTTTTAAAAGAAAAATAAAATTACTTCTAAAAGTTTTAAAAGAAACAAAAGAATGGGTTATCGAAAGTGTTATTTTTATAAAAAAAATAAAAATAATAAAAGAACTTTCAAAAATTATGTTATTTCGATTAACAGGAAGAGAAGTATATGAATCAAGTGAAATTAAAGAAGAAAAAGATTCTATAATAAGCAATCAGCTAATTCACGAATCGTTTAGTGAAATTGCATCTACGAATTGGACAAATTCTTCACTAACAGAAAAAAAAATCAGGGATTTGACTACTAGAACAAGTACAATTCGAAATCAAATAGAAAGAATTATAAAAGAGAAAAAAAAAGTAACTCCAAGAATAAATAATATTAGTCTTAAAAAAACAAGTTATAATGCTAAAAGATTCGAAAAATGGCAAATATTCAAAAAAAGAAATGCTCAATTAATCTCCAAATTACCTCTTTTTTTGAAATTTTTCATTGAAAGAATCTACACAGATATATTTTTATGTATCATTAATATTCCCAGAATGAATACAGAACTTTTTCTTGAATCAACAAAAAAAATTATTGATAAATCCCTTTACAATAATGAAAGAAAACAAGAAAGAATTAATAAAATTAAGAAAAATCTAATTCCATTTATTTCGACTATAAAAAAGTCACTTGATAATATTAGTAATAGTCAAAAAAATTCACCTATTTTTTATGACTTATCCTACGTGTCACAAGCATATGTATTTTTCAAATTATCACAAATCCAAGTTAGTAACTCGTATAAATTAAGAGCTGTTCTTCAATCTCAAGGAATCCCCCCGCCTGAAATAAAGGATTCTTTTGAAACACAAGAAATGGTTGATTCGAAATTAGGGGATAAGAAACTTCCGAGTTATGAAATGAATCAATGGAAAAAGTGGTTAAGAGGATATTATCAATACAATTTATCTCAGAGCAGATGGTATAGATTAATACCAGAAAAATGGCGCAATACAGTTCATCAGCGTAAAAAGGAAAATTTTAGCAAAAGGCATTCATATGAAAAAGACCAATTAATTGATTTCAAAAAACAAAAACAAATTGAAGTATATTCATTATCTAATCAAAAAAGAAAAGAGAATTTGCAAAAATACTATAAATATGATCTTTTATCATATAAATTTCTTAATTATGAAAATAAAACGGAATACTTTTTTTATAGATCTCCGTTTCAAGGACGTAAGAAGCAAGAGATTTCTTATAACACGCATAAAGAAAATATACTGAGGAACATCCCTATCGATAATTATCTAGGAAAGGTCCATATTCTATATATGGAAAAAACGGTCGATAGAAAATATTTTGATTGGAACATTCTCAATTTTGATCTTAAACAAAAAGGCAATATTGAGGCCTGGGTCAGCAATGGGAATCAAAATACTCAAATAATTCCTAAAAAAGATCTTTTTTACCTTATGATTCCAGAAATCAATCCACCAAACTCCGACAAAGTATTTTTTGATTGGATGGGAATGAATGAAAAAATGCTAAAGTGTCGCATAGCGAATTTGGAACCTTGGTTCTTCCCAGAATTTGTGTTACTTTATAATGCATATAAAAGCAAACCTTGGTTTATACCAAGCAAATTACTTCTTTCAAATTTGAATAAAAATGAAAATAGTAGTGAAAATAAAAAAATAAATCAAAAGCAAAAAGGGAGTTTTTTGATACCATCGAATAAAAAGCATCGAAATCAAGGAGAAAAAGAACCCACAAGTCCAGGAAATCTTGGATCCGTTCTCTCACAACAAAAAGATAGTGAAGAAAATTATGCAAGATCAGACATGAAAAAGGGGAAAAAGAAAAAACAATACAAAAGCAGCGCGAGAGCAGAACTAGATTTCTTCCTGAAACGTTATTTGCTTTTTCAATTGAGATGGGACGATACTTTGAATCAAAGACTGATCAATAATGTCAAGGTATATTGTCTCCTGCTTAGACTGATAGATCCAACCCAAATTACTATACCCTCGATTCAAAATCGAGAAATGAGTTTGGATATAATGCTCAGTGAGAAAAATTTAACTCTTAACCAATTGATGAAAAAGGGAATATTGATTATAGAACCCATTCGTCTGTTTGGAAAAAACGATGCACAATTTATTATGTATCAAACCATAGGTATTTCATTGGTTTATAAGAGTAAGCACCAAACTAATCAAAAATACCAAGAACAAAGATATGTTTCTAAGAAGAATTTTGATGAAACTATTTCATCACACCAAAGAATAACTGAAAATAGAGACAAAAATCATTTGGATTTGCTTGTTCCTGAAAATATTTTCTCGTTTAGACGTCGTAGAAAGTTGAAAATTCTAAGTTGTTTTAATTCAAAGAATAGAAATGGTGAAGATAGAAATCCAGTATTTTGGAATGCAAAGGACGTAAAAGACAGCAGCCAAGTTTCGCATGACAGTAACCATTTTGATAGAGAGAAAAATCAATTAATGAAATTAAAGCTCTTTCTTTGGCCTAATTATCGATTAGAGGATTTAGCTTGTATGAATCGTTATTGGTTTGATACCAATAATGGCAGTCGTTTCAGTATGTTAAGAATACATCTGTATCCACGATTGAAATTTTGACATTTCGTGGATAATACACTTTTTCTATATATTCTATACCCTATATATATAATAGGGTATATCAAAGCAAACAAATACATAGATCACATGTCTTGTCTCACATTTCATTCTAATATCCAATAGGAAATGAATAATGTCTCGATTAGATCTCGAAATGAATCAACAGAACCTTCTTTGTTTTAGGTCTAAATTCTTCGATGCGAAAATGTACCAATCCTTTTCTATCCCTATCTAAATCCAATTTTCTATCCCTATCTAAATCCAATTAGAAATTGGATTAATTGATTTGAATTCAGAAAATTAGGAGTTCATAAAGAAATTTGGATTAGATTATTGTATCTACGAGATTCCAATTAATGGCATTATTATTACTGATCAATAAAATCCATATCTGTAAAAAAGGAAAGGGGATTTTTTTATGGTAACAAATTCATTCATTTCGGTTATTTCTCAAAAAGAAAACGAAGAAAACAGAGGGTCTGTTGAATTTCAAGTATTCAGTTTTACCACTAAGATAAGAAAACTTACTTCACATTTGGAATTGCACAAAAAAGACTCTTCATCCCAGAGAGGTTTGCGGAAAATTTTGGGAAAACGCCAACGACTGCTGGCCTATTTGTCAAAAAAAAATAGAAGACGCTATAAAGAATTAATTAGTGAGTTAAATATTCGAGAGATAAAAACTCGTTAATTTGAAGCGTGATACCATTTGAGCTTAGTCGTTTAAATTTTGATGAACTTCTTTTTACTTTCAGCAATGCATGGAAGAACAACTCGGGAAAAAACTTATGATTGCACCAACTACAAGAAAAGACCTCATGATAGTCAATATGGGCCCTCACCACCCATCAATGCATGGTGTTCTTCGACTGATTGTTACTCTCGATGGTGAAAATGTTATTGATTGTGAACCAATACTGGGTTATTTACATAGAGGGATGGAGAAAATTGCGGAAAATCGAACAATTATACAATATTTGCCTTATGTAACGCGTTGGGATTATTTAGCTACTATGTTCACAGAAGCAATAACCGTAAATGGACCCGAACAGCTAGGCAATATTCAAGTACCTAAAAGGGCTAGCTATATCAGAGCTATTATGTTGGAGTTAAGTCGTATCGCTTCTCATTTGTTATGGCTTGGCCCTTTTATGGCAGATATTGGGGCACAGACCCCTTTCTTCTATATTTTTCGAGAACGAGAGTTAATATATGACTTGTTCGAAGCTGCTACCGGTATGCGCATGATGCATAATTATTTTCGTATCGGAGGAGTAGCTGCTGATCTACCTCATGGCTGGATAGATAAATGTTTGGATTTTTGCGATTATTTTTTAACCGGGGTTGCTGAATATCAAAAGCTTATTACGCGGAATCCTATTTTTTTAGAACGAGTTGAAGGCGTGGGCATTATTGGCGCAGAAGAAGCACTAAATTGGGGTTTATCGGGCCCAATGCTACGAGCTTCCGGAATACAGTGGGATCTTCGTAAAATTGATCGTTATGAGTCTTACGACGAATTTGATTGGGAGATTCAATGGCAAAAAGAAGGGGATTCATTAGCTCGGTATTTAGTACGAATCAGTGAAATGACAGAATCCATAAAAATTATCCAACAGGCTCTGGAAGGAATTCCAGGGGGACCCTATGAGAATTTAGAAATTCGACGCTTTGGTAGAATAAAAGACCCTGAATGGAATGATTTTGACTATCGATTTATTAGTAAAAAACCTTCTCCAACTT